ACTTGTTTTGTTGCTGAATTGAGTGAATTTCCATATACATAAAACAGAAAAGACCCCAAAAAGAATTTCGTTTTAGGGTTGTTACATCTGCGTCTGCTTTGGCTCAAATCAGCGTTCTGAAGAAACTTCAGTGAAGTTATGTTAGAGAAAAAAGAGGATTTTTGACTTTTTCTCTCCTGCTGATAAAGCATTCATTCTTCTTTAGTTCATTTCTCAAAAAACTTCAATTGGTACACGCAAGAAATAGGCCAATTCGGCAGCTTTTTGTTCAATTTCTCGTGGCGTAAAATTATCATCAGTGCGCGTCAAGGGAATGGCCCCCTGTCCTAGGATTTCCATATAAAGAACACGACGAGCATAAATACCCTCTTTAACTTCTATTCGGACAGACTGAATCTCGTTTATCAGAAATCGCAGGAAGACACGACGATTTTTTCCAGGGAATCCCCAACGAAAAAGACACACTATTCCTTCTTTTCTATCGAATCGATCATAACCACTACCTACATTCCACGAAATTGTACACCATAAATAGGCGCTAATAAAAAGACCCGCGGCCCCATAAAAAGACATTACGAGCCCTTGTGGAAAAAAAATGATTTGTTGAGACGGAAATAAAGATATCAAATTTTTACCAAGATAACTGGAAGTTCCAACCGATAAGAAGCCTAATGAACCTAAAAAAAGGATAATGGCCCAGCAAAAATTACTTATTTTTCGAGACCCCCTTATAAGTTCTATCCATATATGTTCTGATTGCCAACTCATACTTGATCTGATTTCATTTTATTGGAATTGAGAGCATAGCCCAATGAATTTAATTTTACTGTTTTTGTTTCCGAAATAACTCTCATCAACTAGCACTATTTTGATGTGAACCTTTAGGAATAGTTCATAAAATTGGTTAGATGGAAAAAACCTCTTCACTTCATGACCCTACTAAGGATATCGACATACATATTAATATACGGCCTTTCCATTTTAGACATCCGCCAATCCTGATTCTAGTTGAAAATAGCTAGAATTCATTTACCCATGTAGCATTTTCTGTATGTATAAAAGCTCTTTCATTTATGTATGTTCGATTTTTGTTCAGCAGAAACCCCGTGTTATACCATATTCCAATAAATAGAGAGTTTTGTTATCTAAGTTCAAAAAAAAAAATGAGATTTAGTGCTATCAGATCTAAACAATCTTGTTTTTTTGAACATAAAGAAATAAAGAAGCCATTGCCATTGCCGGAAATACTAGGCCTACTAAAGGCACAAAAATAGAGGGAAAGTTGAAAGTTATCATAGAATGAATACCTCGATTTACTATTTGTACCTAATATTATTATATTGTTTCTATTCTTATAAATATATCTTGTAAGAATTCTAATTAATAATTTTCAATTAAGAATTCTAATTCTAGAATTCTTATTAATTCGATTCTAATTAGTATATTGTAATTATGAGATTTTCATTTTAATTAATATAGATCAAAGTATATATCTAAGTGAGTATATATAATAAGTGCAAGGAATGTAGAACTAACTAAATGGACTTATTCATCTTTCGACATGAAAGATGTGTATGATAATTTAGTTTCTTATTCTTCCTCTATTCTTATTCGTTTGTTCTTGTCTTCTAATTTAATATTTAATTAAAGAAAAGGTTTTTTACAAATTAACGAAAGATTTTTAGGCTTCTTAGTTAAAATGAGAGATATAGAAAAATACACAATTATATATTTTCTATATTTGAATTTATTCGATAATACATACGTAAGAAGGGAAGATGAACTTCGCCTAATTTTACAAAAGCAAGAATTCATTCTTTTATAGAGGCTTGCTGATTCGTAATCATGAATATTTAGTAATCAGAAATATTAGTAAAAAAAAGAAAAATTATATGCAACTTGTGATTCTTTCTACAATTAGATCTTATAGATCTTAAGTCACTAAAGAAAACCCCATTCTTCTTATTTTTACTTTGATTCCGATAAACTAACTACGTGTTTACTACAAAAAACTAATTAAACTTAATACTCTTTGAATTTTGATTCAAAGGAAAGAAAGCGTGGAGTTGAAATAACTCACTCAGAACGCTTTTTAAAGGATTACGTGGTACGATTAGATCGAATAAGCCTTTCTGAAATAAATATTCGGCCGCTTGTGACCCTTCGGGTACTGTTTTATTCAATGTTTGTTCAATTACTCTTTTACCCGCAAATGCAATGTAGGCATTGGGTTCGGCAATAATGATATCCCCCAACATACCAAAACTAGCTGTCACCCCACCCGTAGTCGGAGATGTAAGAATTGGTACATAAAATAGTTTTTTATTTGATTGATAATCGTATAAAGCAGAAGATATTTTAGCCATTTGCATCAAGCTCAAACTTCCTTCTTGCATACGTGCACCCCCAGAAGCACACACTAGAATAAGAGGTAGAAATTTTTTGGTAGCATACTCGATCAAACGGGTAATTTTCTCCCCGACTACAGATCCCATACTAC